CTTACGTGCATTATTAACCATTCAGATTGGAGAGCGGGTACCAATATTTCGGATTGATGTATTTCAGTTAAAATACCTGAAGTAGCAAAGCCTTGGGTAAAAATAGCACTTGGTGCAGTTATTGTGCTTAAATGGTTTTTTTTTTTTTTGAAATACGGAACTATATGAATAATGGAGAAACTCCATGAAAGAAATATTAATGATTCATATAAATTACTTAGGGGGAAATGTCCCGAATAAATCCAACGAGTGACTAATAATCCTGTGATACAGAAAAAAGTAGTTATCATGCCTTTTTCTGATGAATCATATAGTTTTACGATTTCATCGAAAAATAAGGTTATCAAATGAATTGTAATTACAATTGAAACCATCGAAAAAGAAATATGAGTTAATATATGCTCTAAAGTTAAAAATATCATAAAAATCTTGAATCCCTTAATCTTAATTAAGAAATTAAAATTGGGAACTGAATTCATTATATGATCTATTGTATCTCTTCTCGAAGATGGCATGCCGCTACTCGGACTCGAACCGAGATGCTTTAGCACTGCTTCCTAAGAGCAGCGTGTCTACCGATTTCACCATAGCGGCTTGCTCGAACTCATAATAGCCTATTCATATTCAATCGTCGAGATTGGAGGAGTAAATTCAATGCAATGTTTTTTAGGAAAGATTTAAACTGATAAATCCAAATTCATTCAAATAGGGATTTGAAGGTTCATTATTTTCATTTAGGGTGTCAGTTTATTAAATTAATTTAAGACTTTCGTGTAGGTTATGCTTTCCTGAGATTGAACTCTTGTAACTAGATAATTCTACCGCGATCGAACTCAAAAAAATGCATTTTTACAAAATAGACCCCATTTTGTTTGAATTATTTTAAAATGACACATTTTTCGTACACAATATCCTAACTAAGCTAACGGCTTTTTTGATTGGGTTGAAAGCGAAAGATATATGGGAGATCTATCTAATAATTTAGAGAAAGGAAATTAAGAAGTCCGAAAGTTACACAAAAAGTTTTAAAAATGGAATCAATTAGTATCAACAATTCATTAATTTTAACTTAGCTAAAGATTTTCTATTTGCTCTTCTATAGATATGATATAGAGAGAAAAAAGAATTTTCTTATTTATTATTGGAATTGTAACAAATAGTTCGATGGGGAAAATAAAACTCCCCACCTTGGAAATGAAAAACATACTAAAAGAGGGTTAAAACCTCCTGTCTTTATTCTTTTTTCAAACAAAAAAAGTATTAGTTGTAGAATTCATTAAACAGAAGAATTCTTATTCCACATATCATAGGAGAAAAGAAAGGTCCATTTCATATTGATTAGCCCAACAATAATAACAATAGGTAATGTAAATTGTTCATTTTTAATTATGAAATGGACCTTTTTTTCGAGTCAAATCAATTCAGATTATTCCAACGTTTTATTACTTATTTGTTTGTCGCACAAAAAAACTTTTTGAATTTCCGGTCAAAAGAGATTTCCCTAACGAAAAAGCTTTTAACGCTGCCCAATATCCCTTCCGTTTCCAAATATTTTTACGAATACGCTTTTTTGATATAGAAGTACGTTTTTTTGGAACTGCCATTTAAAAATGAAGAGGTTACTCATTATTATAGTTGGATGTGAAAGACATCTATTGTTCAAAACGAATTGTTCTTTTTATTCTCTAGATAATATTATTTTCATATAAATGTAGATAGGTGAAAGATATGTGAAAATTGCATAAAATATTACTAGAAGAAGAGGATATATGATTTTTTTTTCAAAAAGAAAATGGTTTTTCTAGTCCATACAATATTCGTAAGAAAGAAAAATTTGTATTGATTGATATTGATACTTTTATTTCTCTTTCTTATTCAAATCTATAGAATATGCCGTGCCCTAGCAATTAAATTGGTTGAACTCTATAACATAAAGAATCAAAAAGACCCTACATTTCTATTTCTGCCTATTTTCGTCGTTCTACATTTAATTTACATGTACTAAAATACATCGAAAGGGTTAAGAACCCCACCCTTGTTGCTTACTGAAAAACTTTAATCTTTAATATTTTTTATTTTATTAGACTGGAAATAAATCAATCAATTCCATAATGAACTAGTTCATTATTTTGAATAAACTAACTAAAATAGCGAGTTCTTATTTCATTAGGCCAGGTTAGTGATCTTAGTTAATCTAATCCTATGATTCATATTAGTATTTTTAGTGTAATTCTTTATACTTGCTCTATGACTAGAAATTTTTTAATAATCATTGAATTTTTCATTTTCGGTATCTTCATAAATATATTAGTGACTAACTAAGTATTCACGTTTTACGAGTACTTTAGTTATATCATTTGACCAATTGTAACTTCTTGATTTGAATAGTTGAAGTATTTAAGAAAGACTCACAATAAACAATAAGTAAGAATATAAAATTAGAAAATTCTATTTAAGTTAGTACATATCTTGATTTTTTTATTGACTCCTTTCAAAAGAG